TTACATAATCTCTATTACGAATCCTTTGTGTACCTTGGTGTTCCTAACTATCCACCTCTTTTGCGAATCCGCCGTTAGGGTAATACATGTATGGTAATAGATAGTAAAAAACCCATATAGTTGATCTTGTGCACCCGCTTCAAGCTATGATCACTAATTAACCAATCTTGGGGTAAACAGCTTCTAATGTTTATGTTTACTTTCACTTCACTCTTGTACATAGAAAATGAGATTCAATCTTTTTACTGCAAATTTAGAAGCTGTTTCTTTCACTCATATAACTATCTGGTTTAGTTCATCAACCCGAATGATGAATCAAAAAGAAAAATATATATTCAACTCAGCAAAGGCCCTTTCTAGAAAGAAAAGAAGTAGGGTCAATTTTATGTCTCAACGAATCACACGTAGAGATATTGATAACACACATAGAGTTAATGGGATTTCATAACTAATTGATTGAGCAGCAGCTCGTAAACCGCCTAAAAAGGAATATTTATTATTTGATCCATATCCTGACATAAGAAGTCCAATGGGAGCAATACTTGAAATTGAAATCCATAAAAAAACACCGATACTGAGATCAGCTAGAACAAGATGATAGCCAAAAGGAATTACTAAATAACTTAGTAGAATCGATATGACTGCGATGGATGGTCCGATACTGAATAAACGAATATCTCCTCGAGATGGCAGAAGATTCTCTTTGAAAAGTAATTTTGTACCATCTGCTAGAGCTTGAAGAATTCCAAAAGGACCGGCGTATTCAGGTCCAATACGTTGTTGTATCCCTGCAGATATTTCTCTTTCTAACCAAACAATTACTAGTACACCTATTGTGATTCCTAATACAAGACTGAAAATAGGAACAAGCATCCATATGATCCCATCGACTTCTTTTAAGGATTCCAATCTCGAAAAAGAATTGATAGCTTGTACTTCTGTTGTATCAATTATCATTTTAACGATCAACTTCTCCCATAATGATATCTATGCTACCTAATATCGTCATAATATCAGCCAATTTCATTCTTTTAACTAGCTGAGGAAGAATTTGCAAATTGATAAAACCCGGTGGTCGGATTTTCCATCTCCAAGGAAAAACACTCTTATCTCCTATCAGAAAAATTCCCAACTCTCCTTTTGGGGCTTCAACTCTCACATAAAGTTCTTGCTTCGACAATTCAAAAGTCGGAGAAGGTTTTTTACTAATAAATCGATAGTCAAAATCATTCCATTTTGGATCTCTTAGTGTATCAAAGCGTCGGATTTCTAAATTCTCATAGGGCCCCCCCGGAATTCCTTCTAGAGCCTGTTGAATCATTTTTATGGATTCTGCCATTTCATTGATTCGTACTAAATAACGAGCTAATGAATCCCCCTCTTTTTGCCATTGGACTTCCCAATCGAACTCGTCGTAACACTCATACTGATCAACTTTACGAAGATCCCATTGTATTCCGGAAGCTCGTAGCATTGGTCCCGATAAACCCCAATTTATTGCCTCCTTTCCGCCAATAATGCCTACTCCTTCAACTCGTTTTAAAAAAATAGGATTGCGTGTAATAAGATTTTGATATTCAGCAACCTCTGTTAAAAAATAATCGCAAAAATCCAAACATTTATCTATCCATCCATGGGGTAAATCAGCAGCTACCCCTCCGATACGAAAAAAATTATGCATCATTCGCATACCGGTGGCAGCTTCGAATAGGTCATATATCAATTCTCTTTCTCGAAAAATATAGAAGAAAGGGGTCTGTGCCCCAATATCTGCCATAAAAGGGCCGAGCCATAACAAATGCGAAGCTATACGACTTAACTCCAGCATAATGACTCTGATATAGCTGGCCCTTTTAGGTACTTGAATATTGCCTAACTGCTCCGGTGCATTTACAGTTATTGCTTCTGTGAACATAGTAGCTAAATAATCCCAACGTGTTACATAAGGCAAATATTGTATAATTGTTCGGTTTTCCGCAATTTTTTCCATACCTCTATGTAAATAACCCAATACTGGTTCACAGTCAATAACATCTTCTCCATCTAGAGTAACAATGAGTCGAAGAACACCATGCATTGATGGGTGGTGAGGACCCATATTGACTATCATGAGGTCTTTTCTTGTAACTGGCGTAGTCATAGGTTTTTTCCCGATTCATTCTTCCATGAATTACTGAAAGCGAAAAGAAGTTCATTACAATTGAAGCGAATAATTCAAACCAACTCTTCAAATTAATCAGCTTTTGTTTTTTGTTTCTCGAATATTCAACTGACCAATTAATTCTTTATAACGTATTCTGTTTTTGTTTGACAAATAAGTCAGCAGCCGTTGACGTTTTCCCAGAATTTTTAGCAGGCCTCTCTGAGACGAATAGTCCTTTTTGTGCAATTTCAAATGTAAAGTAAGTTTCCGTATCTTATTGGTGAAATTAACTACTTGAAATTCAGCGGATCCTCTGTTTTCTTTGTTTTCCTCTTGCAAAATAATTGAAACGAATGCATCTTTTAGCATAAAAGAATTTCCCCCTCCCCCTTTTACAGAACAGATATGAATTTGATTGATCAGTAATAATAATACCGGCTATTTTAATGTAGTATACACAAGAATTTGAATTTCTTTATGGATTGCTTATTTTATCAATTAATATGAATCAATCCAATTTTGAATTTGATTCGGATAGGGATATAAAAAGAGGGTTTTTACACTCACAAAAGTGAATAACTGAAACCTAAAATTACGAAGATTTCCTTGATGCATTTGTAGATCTAATTGATACGTCATTGACTTAGTATCGTAGCATTTTATATGAAACTGGGATGGAAGACAAGGCATATGTTACGCCGTTTTATTTCCTTTCATAATACCCTATAATTAGAATTATAGGGTATTGTTCGAGTAAGTCTTGAATGAGACCTTTGAAAGCTTGATACAAGGGAATATAGAGAAAGAATGTACCGTCAACGAATTTTGAATCGTGGATACATATATATCCTTAACATGCTGAAACGACTCCCATTATTGGTATCAAACCAATAACGATTCATACAAGCTAAATCTTCTAATCGATAATTAGGCCAAAGAAAGAACTTTAATTTCATTAAGAATTTCATTAATTTTTTTTGATTTCTACCAAGATGTTTACTTTTATTCAAAAATAAACCCCAGTTTCTTATCTTAGGCTCGGTGCAAAGTATTGGATTTTTATCCACACCATTCCTATTCTTTAAATTGAAAGAAATTAGAATTCTCAACTCTCTACGACGTCTAGATGATAAAATAGTTTCGGGAACAAGAAAATCATAATGATTTTTCTTTCTATTTCCTGTTCTTCTTTGATGGCTAAGATATCTTTGGTTTCGGTATTTTTGATTAATTTCTTGCTTACTTTGATCAACCAACGAAATGCGTATGGTCTGATACATAATAATTTGGCTATAAGTTCCTAGATACAGACGATTCGATTCGAGAATCACTACCTCAAGTTGCCCCAGTTCATCCATCTCTAGTGTATTTTCATAGCGAATGAGATGTTGATTTATACTCAATAGGTTATTGCTCAGATAGGTTATCACCCACTTCTTCACTTTTTTGGAATTTAGATTCCACTCTAGCTGGGCTGAAAATTGTCGCATTAGTCCGGGTATTGTTTCCCCCACAAAAAAATTGTACCATTTCAATTGAAAAAGCCAATACTGAACTAAATCGGGGGTTCTTATTCTTCCTCTAAAGGCTTCGCCACCTATTTTCATGTACAAGTCCTCAGAAGGTGTTTCTATAATTTCTGTTCCTGTCCTTGATACAAGAAGTCTTTTTTCAATGGGTATAAAATCCCAATTTTTTTGAGTTTGAATCTCTTTATTAGTTTCACTAAAACTAATAGGGAAAGACAAATTTCCAAGAAAAAGTGGACTTGGTATAATCCACGGTTTCACTTTATATGCAGTATAAAGTAGCACATGTTCCGGGAAGAACCAAGGTTCGCAGTCCCAATTTGTTTCGGGGTTACTTAGTCTTTCTTTATCTATTTTTATCCAATCAAAAAAGATTTCTTTGGAATTGGGTGGATTGATCTCTGGATTTTGACGAATTTTAATATAATGAAAAGCTTTATTATCATTATCAATATCAAATTGGCTTAGAGCAAAATTTTGCATTTTCCAATCAAAATATTTTCGATCTGGCTTTTTGTCACTATCAATAATATTAGCCCTTCTTAGAAAATTATTGAGATCAATATCCCCATTAACATTAAATAATTTGTGTATAGTGTAATTATAAGAAAGATTTTTCTTCTTATTTACTTGTAATGTTGATCCATAAATAGATGAATCTTTCTTAGTTTCATAAGAAATAGATTTATATGATAAAAGACCATATCTATAGTATTTTTGAAAATTCTCTTGTTGATTTGGTACTGAATATACTTTACACAAATTTTGATTTGTGTAATGAAATAATAGGTCTTTTTCATTTTCATCTGAACTCCATTTTTGAAAATCTTTATTTTCAGCTGTACAACGTTGATTGACTCTATTTCGCCATTTTTGTGGTATTAATCTAGACCATCTAATCGGAGATAAGTTGTATTGAGGATGGCCTCTTAACCAGTTTTTCCATTGATCATAACTTTGAGGTTTCTTATGCCTTAATTCGGAATGAAATATTCCTTGTATTTCAAAAGAATCCTTTATTGCAGTCTTAAGAAAAAAAGATGTTCCATGATATTGAAGAGCAGATCTTAACTTAGACAAGTTAATAGCTTGGGGTTGTGATAATTTTAAAAATACATATCTTTGTGACAAGGAAGATAAGTCATAAAAGATATGTGAATTCTTCTTACTAGTTCTAATAGTATAATTAGAACGTGCCTTTTTGATAGTCGAAACCGAAAAAAAGTTTCGTTTTTTTTGATTTCTTTCATTATTAGAAATGTATTTCTCAATAATTTTTTCTGGTAAAGGTTGTGTATTGATTCTGGCAATATTAATGATACGTAGAAAGATATCTATGTATATTTTTTCAATAAAAATTTTGAGAAAATAATGTAATTTTAAATAATGGAATTGACTGATTAATCGAGCGTTTCTTCGTTTTAATATTTGCCAAATCCCTTTTAGTGGTTGTGATTCTACATTAGAATTTGTACTACTATTTATTCCGGAAGTTTCTTTTTTTTTATCTTTTGTAAGTCTTTGTATTTTATTTTTGATTGTGCTTGTTCTATCAGTTAGATTCTTCATTTCTTGTTCAGTTAGATTCTTCATTTTTTGTTCTGTCTGTAAAGAATTTGCCCGATCTATAGATCGAATTTGAGTAAACGATTCTTCAATTATCTGATTGTTGATTATAGAATCTTTTTTAGTTTCACTTGATTCATCTATTTTTTTCGAGCTAACTAATGGAATTTGATTTCTCTTTGAGAATTCTGATATTACTTTTTTGAAAACTCCTAGAATTTTAAAATCTTTAAAAGCCTTCTTTTTTTTCATTTGTTTTCCTAGTTTCTTTAAAACGGGTTTAAAAAAGGAAGTCATCAAAGAAGATCTTTTTCGGGGAGAACCAAAAGGGTATTCAGTTTCCATTCCCAAAATGGTTAAAAAACCAAAATCATCTTCCACTTCCTTTTGTACATTTCGTTTTTTTTTCTTTTTGATTCGATTTCTGCGAGGAGCTTTTAGCTTAGATCTGTGCCAAGGTTTCAAGCGGAAAGGATATAGGATTTTTATGTCAAAACCTTCTGCCATCAAATGGGTCAAAACCTCTTGATCGTTTAGTCCAACACCAAGATGGGTGCATGGAAAATGCCTTTCTCTATTCAATTCCTGAAAATCCGCAGCCCACTCAGGAACTTGCAAAAATAATAAACGGCCAATATTTTTAGCTATTATGAGTAAAGGCAGACTTATATTTTTTCTAAGAAACGATTGCATTAGTAATAAGGAACTTCGTATTCCCGGTCCATATGGCAGGTTTTCCCATACGCTCTCCATTTGTATCCGCAGTAGTTCTTCCCTTTTTTTTTCCTGGGATGTGATCTTCGCTTTTTCCTCTCTTGTTTTTGTCTGTTTTTTTGTAGAATTTAAAATTTTGGATTTTGTTCTTTTACCCATCCAATTTATAAAAATAAATTTTATTGGATGAGTAAAAAAATAACCGAGGACACTTTTGATTCTGCCCCAAAAAAGCGGGGACTGAGGCTTTGGGTGAAGCAGTTTCAAAATAACAACTTTCCGCCTTTGAGCGCGTGTAGAACTCATGATTAGGTCTCGCTCAAAATCCGGCTCATTCAATATATCTAGGTAAATCGCGTAGTCTTGGCGCGCATAGGGATCAGCCAAATTTTTCGGCTCTTTAGATAGCACTATTTCTTTCAGTACTCTTGAGCAAAGATGGGGTTCTTTCGGCACGCTCCCATATGCGGAGTTGATAAATTCTGCTTCCATTTCGCTGATTAATTTGGATGACCATCGAGGGACTTTTTTACCAATTTCTTTGATTCCAATAGATTTTTTTTTTCTTTTTTTATCATGTTTTTTTAAAGAAGGGACCTTCAAATTGAGACTCAATCTTGTTTTTCTAGCAAATTTACGGAGGAAAGTGAAAAAAATATTAATTTCTGTGGGTAGCAAAGTTGAAAATTCGTCTTTATACTTTTTATAAAAAGAAGGGCTCTTCAAATTGAGACTCAATCTTGTTTTTGTAGCAAATTTACGGAGGAAAGTGAAAAAAATATTAATTTCTGTTGAAAATTCTTTTTTATAAAATGTATCCATTTTCTGTTCAAATTCTTTCTGTTTAAAGTCTTGGTAATCAGTGTAATCAGTACCAGAAAGAAGGATACCATGAATCTTATTTATTTTAACTGTCTTTCTAAAATTTGTTTTATTTCTGATTGAAGGTGAAAACCACTGTTGGGGTGTTCCACGATATGGTCCGTTCAAAAAAGGATCATACTCTTGAGACAAGTATAATTTTTGATTAGGCCGGTCTTTTTTTTGAGTCTTATCATTATCCTTAACCAATCTAGTTCTTTTTTCAAGTATATCCCGAGAAAGAAATCCCATGTCTAGAGCCTTAATTCTATTAAGTAATTCGTTTTTTATCTTGTTCTTTTTTTTGGTCTTTGTATAAACCCAATGATTGTACAGTTCATCATAGGATGGTTTTTCGAACGGGAACTCGTCTATTCTTCTTTGTATCATTTCCAAAAAAGTTGACAAACTGGGCGGATATGTAAAAGAGATTCTTTGTTTTCCATCACTTCGGCATGTATCAAAAAAATAGTGTGACGTTTCGCTTTTTACAGCCCCTTTAAAATCCCTGTCATTGTTTTTTATGTATCGTAATGGTCGATTCCAATCTTTATAATCAAAAAGAAGGATCACAGGAAGTTTTTCAACAAATTCAAACCAGAAGAGTTCCTGTTTATGTTTATGTTTAGTCCCCTTCGTTTCGAAAATCCTCTCTATTTTTACATCTCCCTCTTTCTTTCTTACCCT